AATAATAAAAAAAAGAAAGGGTATGGATAAATGGAAGGATGAGAGGAAGAAAGAAAATATTGATGATATATAATTCCAATATGTAAGGTCTATGAGTCATCTCATAAAAAATCTGTGTAATAAAGCATCAATACGGATTCATCATTAAATGGATCTGCTCATCGAACAAAAAATAAAGAGCTTCGAGCCAATAAAGACTAAGAATATTGACTCAAGAACTAATAGCTCCATTGTAAAATTCAGACCTAACCATTAAATAAGAAGCGATGGGAACGACGGAACCTGTGAATTCAAAAGATTCTATGAAAATGAATTTGAATGATTCATTGATCGGGATGGCGGAACCGACCAGAGACCAATTCATCTATTCGGAAAAGTTATGAACGAATGATAGAACTGAAATAGAAATGGAAAGAGTAAATATTCGCCCGCGAAAACTTTATTTTCTTGGATTGCTAAATTTGGGTCAATCCAATACGATAAAGAGTAAAACAAAAAAAAGATTCCTTTTAACATTCTAATATCGATAAATAGAAGAAAAAATAGTTTAGTTATAGTTATTAATATTAATAGTTATTAATAATATATTATATTTAATTTCATTATTATTATTATATATATCTATACAAACAAAATAGACAAATCAAGATATACAAATTAATAAGATTTGATCTAGATTAAATGAAATCCATGATTCAGTTATTAAAATTAAATATAAATACATCTATGCATAATATTATATCTGAATAGAATTCAAATTGAACTCAAAATCTTTAATTTGAATTTATTTTATTCGCGAGGAGCTGGATGAGAAGAAACTCTCACGTCCGGTTCTGTAGTAGAGATGGAATTCAAAACAAACCATCAACTATAACCCCAAAAGAACCAGATTCCGTAAACAACATAGAGGAAGAATGAAGGGAATATCTTATCGAGGTAATACTATTTGTTTTGGTAAATACGCTCTTCAGGCACTTGAACCCGCTTGGATCACATCTAGACAAATAGAAGCAGGTCGACGAGCAATGACACGAAATGCACGTCGCGGTGGAAAAATATGGGTTCGTATATTTCCAGATAAACCGGTTACAGTAAGACCCGCAGAAACACGTATGGGTTCAGGTAAAGGCTCTCCCGAATATTGGGTAGCGGTTGTTAAACCAGGTCGAATCCTTTATGAAATGGGTGGAGTAACAGAAACTATAGCCAGAAGGGCTATTTCAATAGCAGCGTCCAAAATGCCTATACGAGCTCAATTTATCATTTTGGGATAAAAAAGAAATAGGCCTTACTTAAAATTAAAAACTTAAAAATAGTGGGTGCAGGTTTCTTTTTTTGGACAAATAATATTTCTTTTTTTCTTCGACCTTTGTATTGTAAAAAACAGATAAAAAAATGATATGATTCAACCTCAAACCCATTTGAATGTAGCAGATAACAGCGGGGCTCGAGAATTGATGTGTATTCGAATCATAGGAGCTAGCAATCGTCGATATGCTCATATTGGTGACGTTATTGTTGCTGTGATCAAAGACGCAGTTCCAAACATGCCTCTAGAAAGATCAGAAGTGGTCAGAGCTGTAATTGTCCGTACTTGTAAAGAACTTAAACGTGACAACGGTATGATAATACGATATGATGACAATGCTGCAGTTGTGATTGATCAAGAAGGAAATCCAAAAGGAACTCGAGTTTTTGGTGCGATTGCCCGAGAATTGAGACAGTTCAATTTTACTAAAATAGTTTCATTAGCTCCCGAGGTATTATAAAATAAGACCACGATATGGTTATAGTAGGGTATTTAAAAGAAATAGATTAAGATTCATTTAGTAGATTTTCTCTCACGTATATACCTTTCAAAATTAATATTTATAAACAAACACGTAAAAAAAAAAAAAGAAAAACATGTTGATTATATCGAAATTTGGAGGCACCAATAATTTTAATTAATCATGAGTAGTGATACTATTGCTGACATAATAACTTCTATACGAAATGCCGATATGTATAGAAAAAGCGTGGTTCGAGTAGCATCTACTAATATCAGCCAAAGTATTGTTAAAATACTTTTACGAGAGGGTTTTCTCGAAAATGTGAGAAAACATCGAGAGAACAACAAATATTTTTTGGTTTTAACCCTACGACATAGAAGGAATAGGAAAAGGACTTATAGAAATCTTTTAAATTTAAAACGGATAAGTCGGCCGGGTCTACGAATCTATTCTAACTATCAAAGAATTCCTAGAATTTTAGGTGGGATGGGGGTTGTAATTCTTTCTACTTCTCGAGGTATAATGACAGACCGAGAGGCTCGACTAGAAAGAATAGGCGGAGAAATTTTGTGTTATATATGGTAATCTTTCTAATATCCGATATGAAACTTCTTTTTTGTGAAAAAGAAAAGAGAAGGGGTGGGTTCTCTAATAGGGTTCTTCCTCCACTAGTTGATACTTCAAGGGGGTTTTACCTGGAATGAAAGAACAAAAATGGATTCATGAAGGTTTAATTACTGAATCGCTTCCCAACGGTATGTTCCGGGTTCGTTTAGATAATGAAGATATGATTCTAGGTTATGTTTCAGGAAAGATCCGACGTAGTTTTATACGGATACTGCCAGGAGATAGAGTAAAAATTGAAGTAAGTCGTTATGATTCAACCAGAGGTCGTATAATTTATCGACTCCGCAACAAAGATTCGAAAGATTAGGTGTTTTTTAACTTCACCGTTTCTTTCGTAGGAATACGATTCGAAATCGAAAATTTCAAGAAACTTATTTTCTTCCAAAAAGTGGATTCAAAATTAAAGTAAGGAGTGGCAAATATGAAAATAAGAGCTTCCGTTCGTAAAATTTGTGAAAAATGTCGACTAATCCGTCGTCGGGGACGAATTATAGTAATTTGTTCCAACCCAAGACATAAACAAAGACAAGGATAATCAAACTCGTTAAAGACCTGATATACAAATAGGGAATCTGTTTTGACATGAAATGGATATATCCATATATCTCTGACTCAAATTTATGAGATCATAAAATATGGCAAAAGCTATACCGAAAAAGGGTTCACGTGGACGTATTGGTTCACGTAAGAGTACACGTAAAATACCAAAGGGGGTTATTCATATTCAAGCAAGTTTCAATAATACCATTGTGACTGTTACAGATGTACGCGGGCGGGTGGTTTCTTGGTCCTCTGCCGGTACTTGTGGCTTCGGAGGTACAAGAAGAGGGACGCCGTTTGCTGCTCAAACCGCAGCGGCAAATGCTATTCGTGCAGTAGTAGATCAAGGTATGCAACGAGCAGAAGTCATGATTAAAGGTCCAGGTCTCGGAAGAGACGCAGCATTACGAGCTATTCGCAGAAGTGGTATACTATTAACTTTCGTACGGGATGTAACCCCTATGCCACATAATGGCTGTAGACCCCCGAAAAAAAGACGTGTGTAGAAATAAAAAAGGAAGATATTTCAATAGTAAGAGAAACAAGAGAAATAAATGATTCAATGATCTGATCAAATAATATTATTATGGTTCGAGAGAAAATAACAGTATCTACTCGGACACTACAGTGGAAGTGTGTTGAATCAGCAGCAGACAGTAAGCGTCTTTTTTATGGGCGCTTTATTCTGTCTCCGCTTATGAAAGGTCAAGCAGACACAATAGGCATTGCGATGCGAAGGGCTTTGCTTGGAGAAATCGAAGGAACATGTATCACACGCGCAAAATCTGAGAAAATATCACACGAATATTCTACGATAACGGGTATTCAAGAATCAGTACATGAAATTTTAATGAATTTGAAAGAAATCGTATTGAGAAGTAATCTCTATGGAACTTGTGAGGCGTCTATTTGTGTCAGAGGCCCTGGATATGTAACTGCTCAAGATATCATCTTACCGCCTTATGTAGAAATCGTCGATAATACACAGCATATAGCTAGCTTGACAGAACCCATTGAGTTGGTTATTGGATTACAAATAGAGAAGAATCGCGGATATCTTATAAAAGCGCCAAATACCTTTCAAGATGGAAGTTATCCTATAGATCCTGTATTCATGCCTGTTCGAAATGCGAATCATAGTATTCATTCTTATGAAAATGGTAACAAAGAAATACTATTTCTCGAAATATGGACAAATGGAAGTTTAACTCCTAAAGAAGCACTTCACGAAGCCTCCCGGAATTTGATTGATTTATTGATTCCCTTTTTACATACCAAAGAAGAAAATCTAAATTTAGAGGACAATCAACACATGTTTCCTTTACCCCCTTTTACCTTTTATGATAAATTGGCTAAACTAACAAAAAATAAAAAAAAAATGGCGTTGAAATCGATTTTTATTGACCAATCAGAATTGCCTCCCAGGATCTATAATTGTCTCAAAAGGTCCAATATATATACATTGTTGGACCTTTTGAATAACAGCCAAGAAGATCTTATGAAAATGGAGCATTTTCGCATAGAAGATGTCAAACAAATTTTAGGGATTCTAGAAAAAAATTTCGTAATTGATTTACCGAAAAATAAGTTTTAAATCCATTGGATTTTTTTCATGTTTTTTTTAGAAAAAGGCCAAATAAGGGGTTTTGAATATTTAGGACAATTCATATATATATTCGGAATCAGCATAGATTCATAATTTAATTGAATAGATGTATCTAGGGAGAATTCACTTTGAAGCGACTGTTCCCTAGATACATACGTCGTGATATTTTATTTCACAATTGAATCAATCAATTTAAAAAAGACCTAAAGTTAGGGATTTATCAATAGGTAATGTTGCACCAATACCCAACCAAAGGGCCACTGCGGTACCAATCAAAAATACGGTTGTCGCTACTGGACGACGAAACGGATTTTGGAATTTATTAACATTCTCTAAAAAGGGTACTGTTAATAATCCCGCGGGCACTGAAACCATTAAAAGAACACCCAATAATTTATTGGGTACTGTACGAAGTATTTGAAATACGGGAAAGAAATACCATTCGGGTAATATTT